TCATAGAGATCTCAGCTAAGAAATTCTATAACACCCGTGGAGATTCAGATCCTTTCTTTGGTTCAACTAGGACCATAGTTCCTGAATTTCTACGCAACTCAAAATCGAGAAAAGGAAGTTTTCCAATCATTAACTCAAACTCATTGTCGAACCCTACTCAGTGGAATATGGAGGTATTTATGGTGGAACGGGCTAATTTGGGCTTTCACAATAAAGTGATAGATGGAACTGCCATTAAACGACTTATTAGCAGATTAATAGATCACTTCGGAATGGCGTATACATCACACATCTTGGATCAAATAAAGACTCTGGGTTTCCAACAAGCCACTGCTACATCCATTTCATTAGGAATTGATGATCTTTTAACAATCCCTTCTAAGGGATGGCTAGTCCAAGATGCTGAACACCAAAGTTTCATTTTGGAAGAACACCATCATTATGGAAATGTACACGCAATAGAAAAATTACGTCAATCCATTGAGATATGGTATGCTACAAGTGAATACTTGCGACAACAAATGAATCCTAATTTTAGGATGACCGAACCCTTTAATCCAGTCTATATAATGTCTTTTTCGGGCGCTAGAGGAAATGCATCTCAAATACACCAATTAGTAGGCATGAGAGGATTAATGTCGGATCCACAAGCACAAATGATTGACTTACCCATTCAAAGCAATTTACGCGAAGGATTGTCTTTAACAGAATATATCATTTCTTGTTATGGAGCCCGAAAAGGAGTTGTAGATACTGCTGTACGAACATCAGATGCTGGATATCTTACACGCAGGCTTGTTGAAGTAGTTCAACACATTGTTGTACGTAGAACAGATTGTGGCACTACCCGAGGGAACTTTGTGAGTCCTCGAAATGGAATGATACCAGAAAGGACTTTCATTCAAACATTAATTGGCCGTGTATTAGCGGACAATATATATATGGGTCCACGATGCATTGCGGTCCGAAATCAAGATCTTGGGATTGGACTTATCAATCGAATCATAACCTTTCGAACACAACCAATATCTATTCGAACTCCTTTTACTTGTAGGAGTACATCTTGGATATGTCGATTATGTTACGGCCGGAGTACTACTCATGGCGATTTGGTGGAATTGGGAGAAGCTGTAGGTATTATTGCGGGTCAATCCATTGGGGAACCGGGTACTCAACTAACATTAAGAACGTTTCATACCGGTGGAGTATTCACAGGGGGTACTGCAGAACATGTGCGAGCCCCTTCTAATGGAAAAATCCAATTTAATGAGGATTTAATTCATCCCACACGTACACGTCATGGGCATCCGGCTTTTCTCTGTTCTATAGACTTGTATGTAACTATTGAGAGTGAAGATATTCTACATAACGTGACTATTCCATCAAAAAGTATTCTTTTAGTTCAAAACGGTCAATATGTGGAATCAGAACAAGTGATTGCTGAAATTCGCGCGGGAACATACCCTTTTAATTTTACGGAGAGGGTTCGAAAATATATTTATTCCGATTCAGAAGGAGAAATGCACTGGAGTACCGACGTATACCATACATCTGAATTTCCATATAGTAATGTCCATCTTTTACCAAAAACAAGTCATTTATGGATATTATCGGGGGGTTCGGGCAGATCCAGTACAGTCCCATTTTCGCTACACAAGGATCAAGATCAAATGAACACACATTCTCTTTCTGTCGAAAAGAGATATATTTCGAACTCCTCCGTAAATTCAGAAAATAATGATCAAGTTCAATACAAATTATTTAGTTCAGATCTTTCGAGTAAAAAAAAAAGTGAGATTTCTGATTATTCCGAACTTAATCGAACCCAAAGTACTGGTCATTGTAATCTCATATATCCTGCAATTCTCCACGAGAATTTTTATTTAGTGGCAAAGAGACGCAGAAATCGATTTATCATGCCATTCCAATCGATTCAAGAACAAGAGAAAGAACTAATATCCCCCTCCGATATCTCGATTGAAATACCTATAAATGGTATTTTCTATAAAAATAGTATTTTTGCTTATTTCAACGATCCTCAATACCAACAAAGAAACAGTTCCGGAATTACTAAGTATGGGTTTGTAGGGGCGCATTCAATCGTCAAAAAAGAAGATTCGGTTGAGTATCAGAGAGTCAAAGAATTTAAGTCAAAATACGGAATGAAAGTACATTGCTTTTTTTTCATTCCTGAGGAAGTGTATATTTTACCCAAATCTTCTTCCTTAATGGTACGTAATAATAGTATTGTTGGAATAGATACACAAATCACGTTAAATATAAGAAGTCGGGTAAGCGGATTGGTACGAATAGAGAGAAAAAAAAAAAAAATTGAACTGAAAATTCTTTCTGGAGATCCACATTTTCCGGGGGAGACAGATAAGATATCGCGATACAGTGGTATCTTAATACCACCAGGAAGGGTAAAAACAAATTCTAAGAAATCAAAAAAAAAAAAAAATTGGATCTATGTCCAACGGATCACACTTACCAAGAAAAAGTATTTTCTTTTGGTTCGGCCAGTAATCCTATATAACAACAAAATAGGATACGATATATATTTTGAAACACTTTTCCCCCCGGATCTATTGCAGGAAAAGGAAAATCTGAAACTTCAAGTTGTCAATTATATTCTTTATGGAAATGGTAAACCAATTCGAGAAATTTATCACACAAGTATTCAATTAGTTCGTACTTGTTTAGTCTTGAATTGGGATGAAGACAAAAAAAGTTCTTCTATCGAAGGGGCTCGTGCTTCTTTTGTTGAAGTAAGTACAAATGGTCTGATTCGTGATTTCCTCAAAATCAACTTAAACTTAGTGGAATCCCGTATTTCCGATATCAACAGAAAACGGAACGATTCATTAGGTTTAGGGTCGATCTCCCATATTGGGTTAGATCATGCCAATATTAATATTAATTCATTTTTTTCCATTTATTCCAAGGCAAAGATTCAACAATCACTTAAACAAAATGAAGTAACTATAAGTACGTTGTTGAATAGAAATAGAAATAAAGAATGTCGATCTTTTAACATTTTGTCATCATCTAATTGTTTTCAAATGGATCCATTCAACGATGTAAAATATCAGAAAGAATTAACTAAAAGAGAGGCTAGAATCCCAATTAGGAATTTGCCGGGTCCGGGTCCTTTAGGAACAGCGCTTGAAATTGAAAATTTTTATTCAGTCTACCATTATTTACTAACTCATAATCAGATCTCGGTAAAAAAATATTTGAAACTTGACAATTTCAAAAAGACTTTTCAAGTACTTAAATATTATTTAATGGAGGAGAACAGCAGAATTTTGAATCCTGATTCGTGCATTAACAGTGTTTTGAATCCATTCAAATTGAATTGGTATTTTCTCCATCATAATTATCATCATAATTTTTGTGAAGAAACATTCACAATAATTAACCTGGGACAGTTTATTTGCGAAAATGTATGTATGGCCAAAAACGCACCACACCTAAAATCGGGTCAAGTTATAATTCTTCACGTTGAGTCTATAGTACTAAGATCAGCTAAGCCTTATTTGGCCACTCCCGAAGCAACTGTTCATCGTCATTATGGAGAAATCGTTGACCAAGGAGATACTTTAGTTTCATTTATGTATGAAAAGTCGAGATCTAGTGATATAACGCAGGGTCTTCCAAAAGTGGAACAAGTGTTAGAAGTACGCTCAATGGATTCAATATCGATAAACCTAGAAAAGAGAGTTGAGGGTTGGAACGCGTGTAGAACAAGAATTCTTGGAATTCCTTGGGGATTCTTGATTGGTGCTGAACTAACTATAGTACAAAGTCGTATCTCTTTGGTTAATAAGATCCAAAAGATTTACCGATCCCAAGGGGTGCAGATCCATAATAGGCATATAGAAATTATTGTACGTCAAATAACATCAAAAGTGTCGGTTTCGGAAGATGGAATGTCTAATGTTTTTTCACCCGGAGAACTAATTGGATTGTTGCGTGCGGAACGCACGGGGCGGGCTTTGGAAGAAGTGATCTGTTACCGAGTTATGCTCTTGGGAATCACGAGAGCATCTCTGAATACTCAAAGTTTTATCTCCGAGGCAAGTTTTCAAGAAACTGCTCGTGTTTTATCAAAAGCAGCTCTCCGCGGACGTATCGATTGGCTGAAAGGCCTGAAAGAAAACGTTGTTCTAGGCAGTATGATACCTGTTGGTACCGGATTCAAAAGATTAGTGCACCGCTCAAGGCAACATACGAGCATTCCTTTAAGATTAAAAACCAAAAACAAGAATTTATTCGAGGGGGAAATGGGAGATATTTTGTTCCACCACAGAGAGTTATTTGATTCTTGCATTTCAAAAAATTGATATGATACATCAGAACAATAATTTATAGGATTTAATGATTCCTAAGAGTGGATTCATACTTTTCACTTTATAACTATATAACTATGAGGCGATTCTTTTATTTGTTCCATTTACACGCGATTTGGTAATGTGATTTTTGATATTTATATATTTATAGAGTAATAAGGAAATGAAAAAAAAAAAGATAATAAAGAATAGAAAGAAATAAATCGGTTGGGTCATATATCAACACCCAATCTTCGAGAAAAGAGGAAAAGATAAGGTTCCGTCGGAACAGTTATTTATTTCAGGGTAATCCCGTCTTTTTTTTCAATGAAAAAAAAGAGAGGAAGTGTAGGGAGAAATGATAAGAAGATATTGGAATATTAATTTGGAAGAGATGCTGGAAGCAGGAGTTCATTTTGGTCATGCTATTAAAAAATGGAATCCGAAAATGGCACCCTATATCTCTGCAAAGCGTAAAGGTATTCATATTACAAATCTTATTAGAACTGCTCGTTTTTTATCAGAAGCTTGTGATTTAGTTTTTGATGCAGCAAGTAGTGGAAAAAAATTCTTAATTGTTGGTACAAAAAAAAAAGCAGCGGATTCGGTAGCGCGGGCTGCAATAAGGGCTCGGTGTCATTATGTTAATAAAAAGTGGCTCGGCGGTATTTTAACGAATTGGTCCACTACAGAAATGAGACTTCAAAAGTTCAGGGACTTAAGAATAGACCAAAAGACAGGAAAACTCAATCGCCTTCCGAAAAGGGATGTGGCTCGATTAAAGAGACAATTATCTCACTTGCAAAAATATCTGGGCGGGATCAAATATATGACAGGGTTACCAGATATTGTAATAATCGTTGATCAACAAGAAGAATATACGGCTCTTCGGGAATGTATCACTTTGGGAATTCCGACAATTTGTTTAATTGATACAAATTGTGACCCCGATTTCGCAGATATTTCGATTCCGGCGAATGATGACGCTAGAGCTTCAATCCGATTCATTCTTAACAAATTAGTATTTGCAATTTGTGCAGGTCGTTCTAGGTATATACGAAATCCCTAATTAATAATAACATATAAGATCAAAAAGTTCTTTTGAAAATTCCATAGACTGATAAATTGATGGAATCCTTTACTATTCCTGAATCGCGCAAAAGAAATTTAAAAGAATTTAGGAATATTATGTGATTCGTTTGTATACAAAATATACAATTCCAGTGGGCAAGTCTAAACAAAAAAAGGGTTGAATCAAAATAATTTCTTGTAAGGTTTTCTTTCAGAGGACAATATGAATGTTTTATCATCTTCCATCAACACATTAAAAAGCTTATATGATGTATCCGGTGTAGAAGTAGGCCAGCATTTTTATTTGAAACTAGGTGGTTTCCAAGTTCATGCCCAAGTACTTATTACTTCTTGGGTTGTAATTGCTATCTTATTAGGTTCCGCCATTGTAGCTGTTCGGAATCCACAAACCATCCCTAGTGACGGTCAGAATTTCTTCGAATATGTCCTTGAATTTATTCGAGATGTGAGCAAAACTCAAATTGGAGAGGAATATGGCCCATGGGTTCCTTTTATTGGAACTATGTTTCTATTTATTTTTGTTTCTAATTGGTCAGGGGCGCTTTTACCTTGGAAAATCATACAGTTACCTCATGGAGAGTTAGCCGCACCCACAAATGATATAAATACTACCGTTGCTTTAGCTTTACTTACGTCAATTGCATATTTTTATGCGGGCCTTAGCAAAAAAGGATTAGGTTATTTCGTTAAATACATTCAACCAACTCCAATTCTTTTACCCATTAATATTTTAGAAGATTTCACAAAACCTTTATCGCTTAGCTTTCGACTTTTCGGAAATATATTAGCGGACGAATTGGTAGTTGTTGTTCTTGTTTCTTTAGTACCTTCAGTGGTTCCTATACCTGTTATGCTCCTTGGATTATTTACAAGCGGTATTCAAGCTCTTATTTTTGCAACGTTAGCAGCAGCTTATATAGGCGAATCCATGGAGGGGCACCATTGACTAAGTTTCGAAATCGTCTTTATTTTTGAACTTAGTGCAAAGCAATCCATGCCTTTCTCAAGACAATTTACTTAATATGGACATAAATATACACATAAATAGACAAAAAGGTCGATACGATCTAGAGAAAGAATCAAAAGAATTAGTTTACTTTATCGAAGAAAAACATGTATATGGAATAGTGAAAAACATGTATATGGAATAGTAGGCTAGTTCTATATGAGCGAAAAGATATATCTAATTGCTCCACTACTACTCAGAATTGAGATAGGGATTTCAATAAGAGTCCTTCCTTTTCATTTGTTTGAATTGAATATTGAATAAAGAAATTCTATCAAGAAAAAGAGCGAAGAGCTCGAATTTCAAGAAAGGTTCGGAGCAAAGAAAGAAATGGAAAAAAGTTGTATGAATTCGCAAAAAATCCGCGGATAGGAATTTGAAAAATAGATAGCGAAGTGATTCTGATGATTCAATAAGATTATTACTTCAATTCAGAGCTCTTAGTTGCGTTACTTTGACTGGAAAAATCTTATCGACGCAATAAATAATTAAGTCATAATTTATTGGTTGATTGTATCATTAACCATTTCTTTTTTCTTTTGCGAGGAACTTATCATGAATCCATTGATTTCTGCCGCTTCCGTTATTGCTGCTGGGTTGGCTGTTGGGCTTGCTTCTATTGGACCTGGGGTTGGTCAAGGTACTGCTGCAGGCCAAGCTGTAGAAGGTATCGCGAGACAGCCCGAGGCGGAGGGAAAAATACGAGGTACTTTATTGCTTAGTCTGGCTTTTATGGAAGCTTTAACAATTTATGGACTGGTTGTAGCATTAGCACTTTTATTTGCAAATCCTTTTGTTTAATTTTCTATTTGTTTAGAATCCCATAAAAAAGAAAAAAAATACGTATTTTTCTTTTTTATTGCCTTAGACTTGCTGCTTGCTTTTTTTCGAATTTTATCAGGATTTCACCCTACAACTACCGACTTTAGTTTTCTTGCGACAATTGCCCTCGGGAAGGACTGATTGGGGGATGAGGAATTAGTATACCGACTCGCTTTCTTCCTTCCCTCTATCTTAGTCCAATCGAAACTTTTTTAAGGAAGTGTTGTAACAAAAACAAAGGGGATATTT